AACAAGAATTTGGTTCTTTTTACGAACTTGGTGTCTATAAATCTACAAGCCTAGAAATTCATTTCAGCCAATTGAACCTTCTCAAACTGTTTCTTTTTAAGAACCAAGAAGATTTGTGACAAAATAACAGATGCCAAGAAGAACAAAAGTCCTTGGACACGTAATGGGTCTTGAAGTACTATTTCTGCATCTCCCTGACCAAATCCGCCTACATTAGGATTACTCGTTAATGGTTGATCTAATTTGACCGATTCACCCTCTGAAATAAGAAGTTCTGGCCCTGGGGGGATAATATTAACCACTTGTCGCCCATCCGCATTTGTTATGTTTATTTCATATCCCCCCTTTTCTTTTCGGATTATTTTGCTTACTATGCCTGCTGTTGTAGCATTATAAACTGTATTGTTACTCCTGCTCCCGTCGGGATAAATCTGACCCCTTCCCCTGTTCCCACCTATGTAGATAGGATATTTTAAGAAGTGAACATCTTTCTTATTAGTCGGGTCAGGGGCAAGAATAGGAAAGATTATTTCGGTATATTTCTGACCGGGGATGGGTCCTATCACAAGAATATTTTTTTTATTGGGGCGATAGCTCTGAAAAGACAAATTGCCTATCTTTTCTTTCATCTCAGGAGAAATACGATCGGTAGGGGCTAATTCAAAACCCTCCGGTAAAATAAGAACAGCCCCCACATTCAACCCCCCCTTTTTACCATTAGCAAGAACTTGTTTCAGTTGTATATCATAAGGAATTCGAACAACTGCTTCAAATACAGTATCTGGAAGTACCGCCTGCGGAACCTCAATATCCACGGGCTTATTAGCTAAATGGCAGTTGGCGCATACAATACGCCCCGTCGCTTCTCGTGGATTTTCATAACCTTGCTGTGCAAAAACAGGATATGCTTTTGAAATATCCGGACAGATTATGATATATATTAGAAGCGATACGGAAATAGAACGAGTAATCTGTTCCTTTATCCAAGAAAAAGTGTTTCTATTTTCCATGGTCCAATAGTTGATCCAAAAATTTCTATAATTACAATAAGGAGGGTAAGTCGCTAGTATAGTTCCCTATCCACGATTCTGTTAATTACTTAACTAATTTTGCTGGAATGAAATTTTCCTGGAGAATAATATCAATATCGGACGAATCCCGAAGATGGGTAAAAATAGAAAACGTAAGTATGATTTTCAATACTTTGTTTATTTATAACTACAAAATAACAAGGGCTCTAATTTTATTAGATTACTATCGGTGGATTTTTTATTATTTATCAGTCATTCATTGAATGATAAATAACTACAAGTGACGGAGATACTCGATTTAAATAACGAAAAATAAAATATTTAAAAGTTGTATCAAGAATGACCGGAAAGGTGGAAACAAGACCAGATATAATTTGATCATTATGAACAAATCCAAAATCTTTGTAGACAGAGCTAATCATTAATTCCCAACCGTGGGGTGAATGAAATCCGATACATAAGTCAGTTAATAATAGAATAGAAAAAGCTTTGACTGTATCGCTTAAGTTATATAGGAATTTCTGGGACCACGAGTTAAGAATACCAAGTTCTTCATTACCAATGATAGAATACCCGGTTAGAATAACAAAACATATTATATTTGTCGAGAAGTTCAAAATCGTCTGGATACGATCCTCATTGTGTATCTTAATTAGTTGGATCGTTTCTTGTTGGATTCCTATACTATGTAGACGTATCTCTGAGTATTCTTCGATCAGTTCGTCGAAGACGAACAGTTCCTCCAATTCTATGAATTTTTCTAGAATACTCTTTTCTTGAATCTCATTCAAACAAATTTCGGACTGACCAGTATGCCACCAATTAGTAACCCAATATTCCAAACTTTTTTTTAATGAGAGAGAAAGCCACCAGGGCAAAAATACTATAGATACAAGATATACCAGAGGTGGGAATACTTTCCTTTTTGCCATTTTTTCCTCTGTGAATTGTTAATCAACCGACTCCATTCGTCCATTTTATGCGATTAAATGTTTCTTTCACGTATGAATTCTATATTCTATAGAAGGTATGGAACCCATGAATCTCTTTTATTTAGTATTTAGTTTAGGGTTTTTTGGTTAGTCTTTGAATCTAGAACGAATAGAGAAATTGACTAAGAATCCACTAAAGAAATACTAAAAAACATCGGGAAACAATATTTGAATTAGAATTAGGTTAAATTTGAAACAAGAGTTTCCTCTCGATGAATGACCCCCTTAATTTTAATTAATGTTAATGAATATTAGTAAGATTTTGAGACGAAAGAACCCCCTTTGGTATTTCTACTATTAAAAAAAATTTCACTGATTGGCCATTGTCATTTTTGTGTTGGTCATTAAGTAACAAAAAAGGAAAATGAAACGTCGATTAAATAAACATAAGAGAAAGGGGGGATTCTTGCGTTTTTATCTCCTGATAAAGCGGGAATCTACCAGTTATCAAAATACTTCAATTGGTACACGCAAGAAATAAGCTAATTCAGTAGCTTTTTTTTCAATTTCTCTTGGAGTCAAATTATCATCAATACGCGTTAAGGGAATGGCCCCCCGTCCTCGGATGTCTATATAAAGAACATGACGAACAAAAATACTCTCTTTAACTTCTATTCTAATGGACTGAATATCTTTTAGAAAGAATTGGCGTAATATGCGACGATTTTTTCCAGGGAATCCCCAACGAAAAATACACATTACGCCTTCCTTTCTATCGAATTGATCATAACCACTACCGACATTCCAAAAAATTGTGCACCACAAATAGGAACTAATAAAGAGACCTGCGAATCCGTAGAAAGACATCACGATCCCTTGCGAAAAAAAAATGATTGGATGAGAGGGAAAAAAGGATATCAAATCTCGTCCAAGGTAACTCGACGTTCCAACCAATAAGAATCCCAATGAACCTAAAAAAAGGATAAAGGCCCAGCAAAAATTACTTATTTTTCTAGACCCCGCGATAAGTTCTATCCATATATGTTCTGATCGCCAACTCATACTCGATTCGATTGTATTTTATTGGAATTGAGAGACTACCTCAAATTAATTTGACTTTACTTTTTTATTTAGGAAATAACTCTCATCAACTAGCACTAGTTTAATGTGAACCTTAGAAATAAGTCATCAAATTGCTTAGATCTAAAAAACTAGCATACCTCATATAATCCCACTATACATCTAAATACACGAAGCTTCCATTGCCAACTTGAGCCATCCAGTGATCCTGACACGGATCAAATTCATTGACTATATATCTTGTGTCAGCGGGCCTAGGGGCCCTGTGCTTTTTTTTGTTTATGTTTGCTCAGCGAAAATCACATATTATACCACATTTCAATAAATGAATATCTGTTTTATTATACAAATCTAAGTTTTGAAACAATTGTAGGGCATAGATACAGGTCACCTCGGACCTAAAGAATCTTGTTTTTTTGAACATGAAAAGATAAAGAAGCTATTGCAGTTGCCGGAAAAACTAGGCCTACTAAAGGCACAAAAATAGAGGGAAAACTGAAAGTTGTCATAGAATGGGTACCTCAATTTATTGTTTGTACCTGTTATGTTATTATTATTTACAATATATAATATATTCTAATAATTAGAATTTATAAAATTAGAAAAGAATGAAAATAATTAAGAAAATAATTAATTCAAATGAAGTTCATTATTATGACTGTAATAACCCATTCAATGCTCGATTTCAATTAGTAAGATAACTATAAATCGAAGTATCTATATCTCTATATCTAAGTGAGTATCTAGAATAAGGGCAAGAAATGTAGAACTAAGTATTTGTCTTTTCATCTTGTCTTCGAAGTTTAATTTACTAAAAAAAGAAAGAGTTTATTACAGATTATCAAACAATTCGTTAGAATACGAACCAACAGGTATTTTTAGCTAAAACAGGATTTTCGGGAAATGGAAATAGAGAAAAAACCCTTTTTGTTTTTTAGAGTTGAATTATATACGTAAGAGGCGAAGAAGAATTACGCTTTGTTTGCCTAATTTTATGTTTTATGAAAGGGGGAATTCAAATTTTTTCTAGAGGTTTTAATCAGAAATGGAGATAAGATAGAGGGGAGTTATCCGCAATTTTTGCTTCTTGATACAATTCGATCTTATGTGACAAAGGATAATTCTCTTTGTTTTTTTGATTCTGATAAACTAACGACCCATTTGCTACAAATAATTGAGCTTAGTGCTCTATTTTATTTCGTCTCTATTCCATTTTGATTCAAGGGAAAGAAAGCGTGGAACTTAAATAACTCACCCAAAACGCTTTTTAAAAGATTACGCGGTACGATTAGGTCAAATAAGCCCTTCTCGAATAAATATTCAGCTGATTGCGAACCCTCGGGTACTGTTTTATTCAATGTTTGTTCAATTACCCTTTTACCCGCAAATGCAATGTAGGCGTCGGGTTCAGCAATAATGATATCACCCAACATACCAAAACTAGCTGTCACTCCACCAGTAGTAGGAGATGTAAGGATTGATATATAAAACAACTTTTTATTTGATTGATAATCATATAAAGCAGACGATATTTTAGCCATTTGCATCAAGCTCAAACTTCCCTCTTGCATGCGCGCCCCCCCGGAAGCACACACTATAACAAGAGGCAGAAATTTGTTGGTAGCATACTCAATCAAACGGGTGATTTTTTCCCCAACTACGGATCCCATACTACCCCCCATAAACTGAAAATCCATAACCCCAACTGCTACGGGAATGCCATTTAGGTAGCCTATGCCTGTTTGAACAGCCTCAGTTAATCCTGTATCTCTTTGATAAGAATCAATACGATCCTTATAAGGTTCCTCCTCCGAATGAAATTCAATGGGATCCAGAGAGACCATGTCTTCATCCATAGGATCCCAGGTATCGGGATCGATCGAAAGTTCGATTCTATCTGAACTACTCATTTTCAAATGATATCCACAGTGTTCACAAATATTCATTTTTGATTTCA